TTGACAAGGTCGAGGTTCTTTTATCTAATTTTGTTTATAGATAGTTTTCATAAAAAAATAATAGGATTTGGATAATTAAAAAAAGAAGCCTTTTTCCTCTCTTAAGTTAAAAATAAAATTCACCCAATATGTTTGATCTTTGTGAGAACCATGTGAATCCAGTAGTGCGGGGATTCGCATGGTTCTCACTGGTTCATATAAAGTTTTTTTATATACAAACAACATATTCTATTTATATTTTAAAATTCGCAAGAACCTTTCTTGAATTCAATTATATATTAACGTAAATGAACCATAACTATGTAGCCCTATTCCTAATAGATTGACCCCAAAATAGCATATCCAAATTATAAGAAAGCCCATAGACGCCACAATTGCGGAAATTTCAACTTGTAAATTTCTATTGGTTCTAGTATGTAAATAAACCGCAAATACGATCCAAGTAATAAATGCCCAAGTTTCCTTTGGGTCCCAATTCCAATAGGACCCCCATGCTTCATTAGCCCATACTGCTCCTGAAAGAATACCTATAGTTAAAAAGAGAAAACCTAGACTAATCACACGATAACTCCAATAATCCAACTGGTGAATCAATTGGGACCTGTAATAATTGTTAGCAGAAAAAAAAGAAGCATTTCCTAAAAAATTGTTTCTTTCATTTATGTATTGTATTTCACCAAAGGAAAGTTCCTCGTTTAGTTTTAATAAAAAAGTATTCCTCTTACAAAAAAAATTTATGTTTTTTCGAAATGTAAGGACCAGAAGTGCTACTGATAATAATGATCCACATAAAAGAGCTGCATAGCCCAATATCATCATACTTACGTGCATTATTAACCACTCGGATTGGAGAGCGGGTACTAATATTGCGGATTGATGTATTTCAGTTAAAAGACCCGAAGTAGCAAAGCCTTGGGTAAAAATAACACTTGACGCAGTTATTGTGCTTAAATGGCTTTTTTTTTTTTTTAAATATGGAACTATATGAATAACTGATAAACTCCAAGAAAGAAAGATTAATGATTCATATAAATCACTTAGTGGGAAATGCCCCGAATAAATCCAACGAGTGACTAATAATACGGTTATACATAAAAAAGTAGCTATCATTCCCTTTTCTGACGAATCATTTAGTTTTATGATTTCATCGATTAATAAAGTTATCAAATGAATTGTAATTACAATGGAAACGATCGAAAAGGAAATATGAGTTAATATATGCTCTAAAGTTGAAAATATCATAAAAATTTTAAAAAGGAGGAATCCTGAAATATAACTCAGGAGTTGAATTCATTCTATAATTTATAATATATTGTATCTATTTTCGAAGAGAAGGTCTGCCGCCACTCGGACTCGAACCGAGATGCTCTCGCACTGCTTCCTAAGAGCAGCGTGTCTACCGATTTCACCATAGCGGCTTGTTCGAATTCATAATAGCCTATTCATAGTCAATCGTCGAGATTTAAGGAGTCAACTAAATGAAATCTTTTTAGTCAAAATTAAAATGGATGAATAAAACTTTGTTCAAATACAAATTTGAAGGTTCATTATTCATTATTATGGGGTATGGGTTTTATTTACCTTAGTGCTTTTGAACAAAAAATAAGACCCCTTTTTATTACTCAAAACTTGCACATTAATTCGGACAAAAAATTCCAGGCTTTTGTCGGTTGGGTTGAAAGAGACATATATATGGGAAATTTATATATTCTAATAGATTAATTCAGAGAAATTCAGATAAATAAGAAGTCAGAAAGTTACACAAAAAATTTTCAAAATAAATGAATAAATTAATTTCAACGATGTATTAATTTTAACTAAAGATCTCTTTTTTACCCCTCTTCAATATATATATTTTCAATATATATATTCATATATATTTATATTTCTATATATATACAAAAACGTCGATTATTTTAATTGTGACAAATAGGTTGATGGGGAAAAAAGACTCCCCCATCTCCAAAACAAGAAAATATACTAACAAAGGCTCAAGTTTTGTATCTTGTCTTTATTCTTTTTTCAAAAGCTTTTTATAATTTACTAACCCCTAAACCGAAGAATTATTATTATACATATCCTAATAGCGAAGCGAGTTCTAGTTCATATTGATTAGCCACAAACAATAGGTTTGTTGATTTCCTATTAAGAATGAAATGGGCCTTTTTTTCTATTCGGATTATTCCAATGTTTTATTTTATGACTTTTTTTGTCGCACAAAAAAACTTTTTGAGTTTCCGGTAGAAAGAGATTTACCTAATGACAACGCTTTTAAGGCTGCCCAATACCCCTTCCCTTTCCAAATATTTTTACGAATACGCTTTTTTGATATAGAAGTACGTTTTTTTGGAACTGCCATTTAAAAATTAAGAGGTTACTCGTTGTTATAGTTGGATGTGAAAGACATCTATTGGTCAAAACGAATATATTCATTATCTAGTTATTTTCTAGATAATAATTAGATAATATAATATATATTATCTAGAGAAAACAAAAAAAAAATATATATATATAGATAAAAAATATGCGAAAATCGTACAAAATCTTAATATAAAAATATAATTTTTTTTCTACATAAAATAGACCGAAGGATTTAAGAACCCTTTAAGAACCCATTGCCTAATGAAAAGCCTAATGAAAACTTTAATTTTTTATATTAATCTATTAATTGGTCAAACTTGAGTAAAGAATACTTCGAAATTCCATTTTAAAATTCGAATCAAACTAGTAAACTAGTAATTAAAGTAATGAATCTGTTAAAAGATACACGTTTTGTTAAAAAAAATCTTCGTTATTTTTTTATTAAATTTGATTTTATTTTACCCCCTTTTGATAATTACCCCCTTTTTTTATAAATATAAAAATAAATCTTATAGAAAATATAAAATGTTAGATATTATAGCGTTTCCTATATCAGTTTCATACTGAAACTAGTTAATGATTTGGAACAAACTGACTAAAAAGCGAGATTCGTACAAAAATTGTACCTTAGTTAATCCTATGATTCATATCGATTCATATCAGATTTATTTTTAGTGTAATTTTTTATCATTACTTTATGAATATAAAGTGATTTAATAATAATGCAATTTTGTATTTTCGTTATTTTAATAAAAATCTTAGTTAATAACTAAATTCGCTTTTTATGAGCAAGTAGGTCATATCATTTGCCCAATTGTAACTTCTTTATTTTAATATTTAAAGTATTTTGGAAAGACCCAGATAATATATAAAATTCGAAAAATATCTTTAAGTTAGTACATCTCTTGATTTTTTTATTGACCCCTTTTGTTTTGAAATTGAAAGGGGGTAGGATCCGGTAAATCGGAAACAATCAATTAAGAATAAAAAAACTTTTTTATGGAACAGACATATCAATATTCGTGGATAATACCTTTCCTTCCACTTCCAGTTCCTATGTTAATAGGAGCGGGACTTCTTCTTTTTCCGTCGGCAACAAAAAGTCTTCGCCGTATGTGGGCTTTTCAAAGTGTTTTTTTGTTAAGTATAGTCATGATTTTTTCGATCAATCTGTTTATTCAGCAAATAAATGGCAGTTCTATCTATCAATATGTATGGTCTTGGATCATTAATAATGATTTTTCTTTAGAATTCGGTTACTTGATCGACCCGCTTACTTCTATTATGTCAATATTAATCACTACTATTGGAATTATGGTTCTTATTTATAGTGATAATTATATGTCGTATGATCAAGGATATTTGAGATTTTTTGCTTATATGAGTTTTTTCAGTACTTCTATGTTAGGATTAGTTACTAGTTCTAATTTGATACAAATTTATATTTTTTGGGAATTGGTAGGAATGTGTTCATATCTATTAATAGGGTTTTGGTTCACACGGCCTGTTGCTGCAAATGCTTGCCAAAAGGCATTTATAACTAATCGTGTTGGGGATTTTGGTTTATTATTAGGAATTTTAGGTTTTTATTGGATAACAGGGAGTTTCGAATTTCGAGATTTATTCAAAATATTCAATAACTTGATTTATAATAATCATAATGAAGTCAATTTTTTATTTGTTACTTTCTGTGCCGTTCTATTATTTGCCGGCGCGGTTGCTAAATCTGCACAATTTCCCCTTCATGTATGGTTACCAGATGCCATGGAGGGGCCTACTCCTATTTCGGCTCTTATACATGCTGCTACTATGGTAGCTGCGGGCATTTTTCTTGTAGCTCGGCTTATTCCTCTTTTCATAGTCATCCCTCACATAATGAATTTCATCTCTTTGGTAGGAGTAATAACAATATTATTCGGGGCTACTTTTGCCCTTGCTCAAAAAGACATTAAGAGAGGTTTAGCCTATTCCACAATGTCTCAATTGGGTTATATGATGTTAGCTCTAGGTATGGGGTCTTATCGAAGTGCTTTATTTCATTTGATTACTCATGCTTATTCGAAAGCATTATTATTTTTAGGATCCGGATCCGTTATTCATTCAATGGAAACTCTTGTTGGATATTCTCCAAATAAAAGTCAGAATATGGTTTATATGGGGGGTTTAACAAAACATATCCCAATTACAAAAACCGCTTTTTTATTAGGTACACTTTCTCTTTGTGGTATTCCGCCTCTTGCTTGTTTTTGGTCCAAAGATGAAATTCTTAATGATACTTGGTTGTATTCACCAATTTTCGCAATAATAGCTTGGTTTACAGCGGGATTAACCGCATTTTATATGTTTCGAATCTATTTACTTACTTTTGAAGGACATTTAAACGTTCATTTTCAAAATTATAGTGGCAAAAAGAATACTCCCTTCTATTCAATATCTCTATGGGGTAAAGAAGATTCAAAAACAATTAACAAAAATTTTCGTTTATTAACGTTATTAACAATGAAAAATCATGATATTTTTTCTTTTTTTTCAAAAAAAACGTATCTAATTGATCAGAATGCAAGAAACATCACACAACCTTTTATTACTATTACCCGTTTTGGAAATAAGAAGTTTTTTTCGTATCCTTATGAATCGGA